AAACAAAACTCTTATTCCCTGAACCATCTCTTCTTCCTCTTTTCGATTATAACCGATGGAACCGCCCACTTCGCTACAAAACCAATAAAAAATTAGAAAAGGCTGTACGAACCGAAATGTCGCAATATTTCTTTGAGACATGCCCAAGTGATGGAAAACAAAAAATTGCTTTTACCTATCCACCAAGTTTGTCAAGGTTTGGGGAAATGCTAAAAAGCTGGTCTACACTAGAGAAAACTCTCTCTAATGATAATGAATTTTACAACTATTGGATTTATTCCAACAACAGAAAGGGGAATAAGACAAGTAAGGAATTTCGAAATAGAATTGAAGCTCTCGACAAGAAATACCTTTTTCTAGATATACTGGAAACAAGAATTCGATTGTGTAATAATAGTAATGATCATAGTGAAAACGAATATTTTCCTAAAGCCTATGATCCTTTCTTAAGGGGGACCTATCGCTTAACAATGACAAAAAGGATTTCACCTTCTAAAGATTCTAAAGATAAGGGGTCTATAGCAAATTTAAGTGAAACCTTTGATATAAATTGGATTTATGCTAACCTTTTTGCAGATCCCGATTACCAAGAATTTGAGGGGCAAACCGATGCATTTGATAAAAAACCTTTTTTAATCGAAATGGAGAATTTAACTGGCAAATTTGATAGACAACTAAAATTGACTAAAGAAAAGGAAATATTTTTAAAATTTTTATTGAATGCCATTAAAACCCATACTAATAATGCAGAAGAATCTATTACAGAATCTAATGCAAAAGAATCTATTACAGAATCTAATGCAAAAGAATCTATTACAGAATCTAATGCAGAAGAATCTATTACAGATTCTATTATCAGTAAAAAAGTCCCCCGATGGCCAGACAAATTAATAACCGAATTGGAACAACAAGTTCAAGAAGACATTGAAAACGGGGGGGTGCCAGTCGAATATCAAATTCGCTCAAGAAAAGCCAAATACGTAAAGGTTTTGATTCCTACCGAAGAAGAAGAAAAAGAAATTGAAGAAAAAGAAAATGAAGAAAAAGAAAATGAACATGAACAAAAGGAGCATAAACAACATAAACAAAAGGAGGATAAACAAAATGTACCTGAACAGAATTATTACAATTCTAATAGCAGTGATAATACTGATACAGAAGATCAGATAAAGGAAATAATTTTTCCAAGTTATTCATACCAATCGGACTTTCGGCGAGGACTAATTAAAGGTGCTATGCGTGCTCAAAGGCGTAAAACTTTCATTTTTGGACTGTTTCAAGCAAAGGCGCACTCTCCCCTTTTTTTGGATAGAGTCAAAAGACTCCCCCGCCTAACGTTTGATATATCCAAATTTTTTAAAGTTTTTTTTACAAATTGGACAGACAAGGGGATAGAATCAAAAATTGTGGAGTATATAGACGTGGAGTATATAGACGAAGAAGGAAAAAAAAAAAAAAATGAAAATAGTCTAAACGAGGAAGAAAGGCGGATGGAGATATCTGAGGGATGGGATAATATCATATGTGGGCACATAATAAGGGGATCCGCGTTAATAACTCAATCTATTCTTAGAAAATATATTGTATTGCCTTCATTGATAATAGCAAAAAATATTGGACGTATATTATTATTTCAATCTCCTGAATGGTTTGAGGATATACAGGAATGGGAGCGCGAAATGCATGTTAAATGTACCCATAATGGTATCCAAGTAGCGGAAACAGAATTTCCAATAAATGGGTGGAGAGAGGGTATTCAGATAAAAATCTTATTTCCTTTCTACCTGAAACCTTGGCACATACGACCCTCTGATAGAAATCTAATCGAAGAGGAAAACCAAAAAGATGAGTTTTGTTTTTTAACAGTTTGGGGACGGGAAACTAACCTTCCTTTTGGTTCTCCCAGAAAAGGAGATTCTTTTTTTGACCCCATTTTTAAGGAACTACAACCAAAAATAGAAAAATTAAAAAGGGCGTATTTAGATTTCTATTTATATTTATTAGGAAAAACCAAATTAGTTTTAAAAGAAACAAAAAAATTCATTATTGACATTATTGAAAGGTTAGTATTTATAACAAGAATACTAAAACAAAAAGTACTCTCAAAATTCAACCTAATTTTTAGATTAATAAAAGTATCAGACTCGAATGAAATTAAAAACGAAAAAGATTCTAGAAGCAGCAATCAAATAATTCATGAATCAGTTAGTCAATTTCAATCTCAAAATTGGAAAAATTATGCACTAATAAAAAGGGAGGATCTAACAGGTAGAACAAGGACAATTAAAAAAAAAATAGAAAGAATTACAAAAGAAAAAAAAAAAATAACCCCATCCGGCGTATATATTAATCCTACCGAAAAAGGGTATAATGCTAAAAGATTCGAATGGACAACAAATATTTGGCAAATATTAAAAAGAAGAACTGTCCGATTAATTTCTCAATTAGATTGTTTTATAAAAATTTTCCTTGAAAAAGTATACATAGATATTTTTTTAGCTATTATTAATATTACCAGACTCAATATACAATTTATTTTTGAATCGATAAAAAAAATGCCGGATAAGCCCATTAATGAAACAAAAGAAGAAAGGCTTAATAGAAAAAAAAAAAATATAATTAACTTTATTTCAATTAATATTCTTAGAAATAGGAAAAATTTACATAGTTTTGGGGACTTATCCTATTTGTCACAAGCATATGTATTTTTTAAATTATCACAAACCCAAGTTAGTAACAAATTAAGATCTGTTTTTCAATATAATGGAATGTCTTTTTTTATTAAGGATGAAATAAAAGATTCCTTTGAAACACAAGGAATACTTGATTCTAAATTAAGTCATAAGAAACGCCCGGATAATAAATGGAAAAACTGGATAAGGGGACATTATCAATACAATTTGTCTCGTCTTAAAAGGTTTAGAAGGTGGAAAAAGATGAGAAATTTAATTAATCTACGCTATAGAAAAAAAAAAAAAAAAACCAAGCGGGATTCATATGAAAAAGTTCAGTCCATAAAGGGAGGTAATTCTAGGAATTCTAAAGTAGATTACTTAGTGAATCAAACAGACAATTTTCAAAAAAGCTCTAAATATGATCTGTTATCATATAAATATATTAATTTTAATTATGAAAATAAGGGGGACTCGCCTATTTCTAAATCAAGCTCGCAAGTCCAATTAAAAAAGAACGAAGATATTTCTTATAAATCCAACACTCATAAAGAGAATTTTTCTGATATATATATATGGAGAAGTTTCCCTATTCCTATTAAGAATTATGAAAATATTAATTATAGACAAAAAGATCGCGATAGAAAATATTTGGATTTGAATTTTAATTTTCCAAATCCAAATTGGGATCTTAGACAACAACTTATTATTGAGTCCTACATCAGAATGGATATCACGAGTAATGAAAATACTCATATTGATACTAACAATTATCAATATCCAATTTTTGAAAAAATTGATAAAAAAAAGCTTGTTTATCTTAAAATTCCGCAAAAGCTTCAAACCAATTTACCAAAACCCCGAAAAGGTTTTTTGGATTGGATGGGAATGAATGAAGAAATACTAAAACGTCCCATCTCACACCTGGGACTTTTTTCCTTCCCAGAATTTGTCCTACGCTATAGTCTATATAAACTAAAACCGTGGGTTATACCAAGTAAAATCCTTCTTTTAAATTTGAATCTAAATGAAAATGATCTTAGTGAAAAGAAAAACATCGAAGGAAACCAAAAACAAAAAGGGGAATCCGTTTCAAATAAAGAAATAAAGAATCAAAATCGAAATCAAAAAGATCAAAAAGAAAAAGAATCGGTCGAAAGCAAAAGAGATCTTAGATCAAATGTACAAAAACAAGGGAATGCTGAATCTGTTCCTTCAACAAACCACGAAAAAGATATTGAAGACCCTTCCCCCCAAAAAAAGAAAAAGAGAAAAAAAAGTAAGCTAGAAAAAGAAATAGATTTACTCCTAAAACGTTTTTTAGTTTTTCAAATTAACTCGCGCAGTACTTTGGCTAAAAAAATTATGAATAATATAAAAATATATGGTTTCCTGCTTGGACTGCCAAATCCACGAGAAATTACTATATCCTCGATTCGAGGAGGAGAAATGAGTTTGGATTTAATGTGTATGCGGAAGGATGTAAAGCTTATAGAATGGATCAAAAGCGCGTTCTTTCTTATCGAACCCACACGCCTGTCTGTAAAAAATGATGCACAATTTATTATGTATCAAACCTTAGGTATTTTGTTGGTTCATAAGATTAAGCACCAAATTAATCAAGGATATAGAAAACAACCCTATGTTGATAAGAATGGTTTTGATTTACTTGTTCCCGAAACCATTTTATCGCATAGACGTCGTAGAGAGTTGAGAATTCAAATTTCTTTCAATTCAAAGACTTGGAATAAAAATCCAATATCTTCGACTGAGAACAATTGTAGTCAATCTTTGGATTTGGATAAAGAGAACCCTCTTAATCTTAATAAAGATAAGAATGAATTAATTAATTTCAAATTTTTTCTTTGGCCTAATTATCGATTAGAAGATTTAGCTTGTATGAATCGCTATTGGTTTGATACAAATAACGGCAGTCGTTTCAGTATGTTAAGGATACAGATGTATCCGCGGTTGAAAAGTCGTTGATAGCCCATTTTTCCTATATATGCTATACCCTACGGGGTATATGAAAGTAAAGAGATTGACACGCCCCACCTTCCATGCCATTCTAATATATAATACGAAGACTAAAACCGATGAGGTATCAATTAGGCCTACAAATCAATTAACAAAATCTTCTTCATTTTAGGCCTAAATTATGCCATGCAAAAATGAACCCCCTTCCTTCTTTCTTCTTTTTTTCTTTTTCAGAATAAATTAAATTGAAACCTGGATGGATTAATATGACCTGGGTGGATTAATATGAGTTGATAAAATTAGGAGTTCATAAAAAAATTCAGATTATTGTATATAACACATTAAAATTACTATCATTATTATTACTCATCGATAAAATCCGTATCTGTAAAAGTGGAAGAGGGAAAATATTTTATGGTAAAAAGTGCATTCATTTCGGTTATTTCTGAAAAAGAAAGAAGGGGGTCGGTTGAATTTCAAGTATTCCGTTTTACCAATAAGATACGGAGACTTACTTCACATTTGGAAGTGCATAAAAAAGACTATTTATCTCAGAGAGGTTTGCGAAAAATTTTAGGAAAACGTCAACGGCTGTTGGCTTATTTGGCAAAAAAAAATAGAGCACGTTATAAAGAATTAATTGGTCAGTTGAGTATTCGAGAGGCAAAAACTCGTTAATTGGAAGAATCATTTTAAGTACTTTTTCCTATTTGGTATTTGGATAAACTTCTTTTCACTTTCAGCAATTCATGGAAAAATGAATGGGTAAAAAACTTATGACTGTACCAGCTACAAGAAAAGACCTTATGGTAGTCAATATGGGGCCTCACCACCCATCAATGCATGGTGTTCTTCGACTCATCGTTACTCTAGATGGTGAAGATGTTATTGACTGTGAGCCTATATTAGGTTATTTACACAGGGGGATGGAGAAAATTGCGGAAAATCGAACAATTATCCAATATTTGCCCTATGTGACGCGTTGGGATTATTTAGCTACTATGTTCACGGAAGCAATAACTGTAAATGGGCCCGAACTATTAGGAAATATTCAAGTACCTAAAAGAGCTAGTTATATCAGAGTCATTATGTTGGAGTTGAGTCGTATAGCGTCCCATTTGTTATGGCTTGGCCCTTTTATGGCAGATATTGGTGCACAGACCCCCTTCTTCTATATTTTTCGAGAAAGGGAATTGATATATGACTTATTCGAAGCAGCTACTGGTATGCGAATGATGCATAATTATTTTCGTATCGGAGGAATAGCTGCTGATCTACCTTATGGCTGGATAGAAAAATGTTTGGATTTTTGTGATTACTTTTCAACGGGGGTTGCTGAATATAAAAAGCTTATTACACGGAATCCTATTTTTTTAGAACGGGTCGAAGGCGTGGGCGTTATTCGCGGAGAAGAAGCACTAAATTGGGGTTTATCGGGCCCAATGCTACGGGCGTCCGGAATCCAATGGGACCTTCGTAAAGTTGATCATTACGAGTGTTACGATGAATTTGATTGGGAAGTTCAATGGCAAAAAGAAGGAGATTCGTTAGCTCGTTATTTAGTACGAATCGGTGAAATGACAGAATCAATAAAAATTATACAGCAGGCTCTGGAAGGAATTCCAGGAGGGCCCTACGAGAATTTAGAAATACGACGTTTTGATAGAGTAAAAGATTCCGAATGGAATGATTTTGACTATCGATTTATTAGTAAAAAACCTTCTCCAACCTTTGAATTGGCAAAACAAGAACTTTATGTGAGAGTTGAAGCCCCAAAGGGGGAATTGGGAATTTTTCTGATAGGAGATCTGAGTGTTTTTCCTTGGAGATGGAAAATTCGCCCGCCGGGTTTTATCAATTTGCAAATTCTTCCTCAGTTAGTTAAAAGAATGAAATTGGCTGATATTATGACGATATTAGGTAGCATAGATATCATTATGGGAGAAGTTGATCGTTAAAAATGATAATGGATACAACCGAAATACAAGCTATCAATTCGTTTTCCAGATTAGAATCCTTAAAAGAAGCCTATGGGATTATATGGCTACTTGTCCCGATTTTGACTCTTGTATTAGGAATCACAATAGGTGTACTCGTAATTGTTTGGTTAGAAAGAGAAATATCTGCAGGGATACAACAACGTATTGGACCTGAATACGCTGGTCCCTTAGGAATTCTTCAAGCTCTAGCAGATGGTACAAAACTACTTTTCAAAGAGAACCTTATTCCATCTAGAGGAGATGGTCGTTTATTTAGTATCGGACCATCCGTCGCAGTGATATCGATTTTACTAAGTTATTCAGTAATTCCTTTTGGATACCACCTTATTCTAGCCGATCTTGGTATTGGTGTTTTTTTATGGATCGCTATTTCAAGTATTGCTCCCGTTGGACTTCTTATGTCGGGATATGGATCAAATAATAAATATTCCTTTTTAGGTGGTTTACGCGCTGCTGCTCAATCAATTAGTTATGAAATACCATTAACTTTATGTGTATTATCAATATCTCTACGTGTGATTCGGTGTCGTCTAATTAGGTGAAATACTCAATTGTTCCTAGTTCTTTTCTTTCTAATTTCTGAGAAGAGGGTCAAGGTTAAATAATTTTTTCATCTTTTTTAGGCATCATTTGGGTTGATGAACTAAAGCAGATAGTTATATGAGTGAAAGAAAACGGCTTGCAAATTTGCAGTAAAAAGATTAAGTCTCATTTCCTATGTACAAGAATTAATTATTAATTAAAACTAAATAAAAGCAGGAGAGGCCGGTTGCCCCAAGATTGGTTGCTTAGTTATCATCACTTGAAGCGGGTTTAAATGGGAGGTTGAACAAAATTGAGTGGATGGTTAGAAAGACCAAAATACACAAAGGATTAGTAATGGATATTCTCTAAATAATTTAAGAGGATATTTCTGCCCATAAACGGAATTCGAATTGGGACTTTAAGTTAGTAGAAACGATCAAGAAGTACTACCCACGATTCCGACCTAGAGTATGTTCCTATCCACCAAGTAAGTAAATAACTATCAAGAACGAAGTAATCTTTTATTTGGAGTAAAATCCCTTTTATGAGAAAGGAGAATAGGAACGAAATAAAATAGAATAAAAAAATAACGAAATAAAATAGAATAAAATAATTAAAAAAATCCTTTTCTTCTATCTTTTCGTTAGTTAGAAAGAGAGAACTCTTGGTATGATTCATAAATTAATGGAATGTTGAATTCTTTTTCGTAATTGAAAAAAATAGGTTGAAATACCTATATGATGTTGTTACAAAAAGGTTTTTATTCAAGGATTAAGTTATTGATTAACAAACTAAAATTACATTCCTAAAAAAAAGATGAGATTAATTCAGAAGCACCTTTTTTTAATATATATATTATTTAATATATTTTAAATAAAAAATATAGCAAACAGAATTCCGTTGGTCTAATTTGGGGAACTTGGGATAAGTTTTGACTCTATCCTACAAAACAAAAAAAAATATAAAGATAAAGATACATAATAATTAAACGTCCTTAGATTTATTTGTGACCCTTGAGGAGCCGTATGAGGTGAAAATCTCACGTACGGTTCTGTAATAGTGGTAAGAACAGCGATGTTCTAATCAACTATGATTATCTAACAGTTCAAGTACAGTTGATATAGTTGAAGCGCAGTCAAAATACGGCTTTTGGGGGTGGAATTTGTGGCGTCAACCTATAGGGTTTCTCATTTTTCTAATTTCTTCTCTAGCTGAGTGTGAGAGATTACCTTTTGATTTACCAGAAGCAGAAGAAGAATTAGTAGCAGGTTATCAAACCGAATATTCAGGTATCAAATTTGGTTTATTTTACGTTGCTTCATATCTGAATCTACTAGTTTCTTCGTTATTTGTAACAGTTCTTTACTTAGGAGGTTGGAATCTTTCTATTCCATACCTATTCGGTCCTAAAATTTTTGACATAAATATAAATAAAGTAGGTAAAGTTTTTGGAACAATAATCAGCATCTTTATTACATTAGCTAAAACTTATTTGTTCTTGTTCATTCCTATTGCAACAAGATGGGCTTTACCAAGGTTGAGAATAGACCAACTATTAAATCTTGGATGGAAATTTCTTTTACCTATTTCTCTAGGTAATCTATTATTAACAACTTCGTCCCAACTTCTTTCACTGTAAACAATTACAATATTCTATATTCACCATTTATCTCAAACAAGAGAAAGAAACAAGTCTACAATTTTTTTCTTTATACACATTCACGATATGTTTCCTATGCTAACTGAATTCACAAATTATGGTCAACAAACAATACGAGCTGCCAGATACATCGGTCAAGGTTTCGCGATTACCCTGTCTCACGCGAATCGTTTACCTATAACTATTCAATATCCCTACGAAAAACTAATCACGTCGGAACGTTTCCGGGGCCGAATTCACTTTGAATTTGATAAATGCATTGCTTGTGAAGTATGCGTTCGTGTATGTCCTATAGATCTACCCGTTGTAGATTGGAAATTGGAAAGTGATATTCGAAAGAAACGATTGTTTAATTACAGTATTGATTTTGGAATCTGTATATTTTGTGGTAATTGCGTTGAGTATTGTCCAACAAATTGTTTATCAATGACTGAAGAATATGAACTTTCGAGTTATGATCGTCACGAATTGAATTATAATCAAATTGCTTTGGGTCGGTTACCAACGTCAGTAATTGATGATTACACAATTCGCACAATTTCGAATTCGTCTCCAATATAAATCAAATATAAAATAGTTAAACTTAAACCTCTCAATTCAAAAAAATCCCCAATTAACAATTCAATTTCAAAATAAATTATTTATGATTTAATCAATAATAGTTAATTATTAATAATAATAATAATATTAATAATACTAATAATAATAATATCAATAATAAAAAAAAAAAAAACTGAAATTAACTATTAAGGTTTAGGTTGGATCTATAAAATAAGGCTTTTCAAAAATAGTTTAAACTTGTCATTTAATTTTTATTCAAAATGTATTTCTATATTTATAGTTCTATATTTATAGAAATATTTATATTAGAGTAATATATATATGAGTAATATATATATATTTTTTCAAACTTTTTTCCAGATATTGAATGATTAGGGCTAATAATACTATATATATCAACCCGCCCGCACCTGTTCAAATTTTATTTATTTAATTAAGTTTAAGTTAAGAAGTATCAGAAAGATAAAAAAAGGGAGTTACTTCTTTTTTCCTGGTCAGGTCAATAAAATCATGAAATATTTCGATTTTTTTTATGGATTTACCCGGGCCAATGCATGATTTTCTTTTAGTCTTTCTGGGATCGGGTCTGATATTAGGAAGTCTAGGAGTAGTATTACTTCCCAATCCAATTTTTTCTGCCTTTTCGTTAGGATTGGTTCTTGTTTGTATATCCTTATTCTATATTCTATTGAGTTCTTATTTTGTAGCTGCCGCGCAACTACTTATTTACGTAGGGGCTGTAAATGTTTTAATTCTTTTTGCTGTGATGTTCATGAGTGATTCAGAATATTACAAAGATTCTCGCCTCTGGACTGTTGGGGATGGGGTTACTTCGGTGGTTTGTACAAGTCTTTTTATTTCACTAATTACTACTATTCCAGATACGTCATGGTACGGGATTATTTGGACTACAAGATCAAACCAGGTTCTAGAACAAGATTTGATAAGCAATAGTCAACAAATTGGAATTCATTTATCAACGGATTTTTTTCTTCCATTTGAACTCATTTCACTAATTCTTTTAGTTGCTTTAATAGGTGCAATTGCTGTAGCTCGTCAATAAAAAATCAGCAATTAAAATATTCCATGCTTGTTATATGTGATTCAATCAAATCAATTGAATTGTTATTTAGATTGAAATGAATGAGATTACTAAGGAGTTGCTTAATGATGCTCGAACATGTACTTGTTTTGAGTGCCTATTTATTTTCTATGGGTATCTATGGATTGATCACAAGTCGAAATATGGTTAGAGCCCTTATGTGTCTTGAACTTATATTGAATGCAGTTAATATCAATTTTGTAACATTTTCCGATTTTTTTGATAATCGTCAATTAAGGGGAGAAATTTTCTCAATTTTTGTTATAGCCATTGCAGCCGCTGAAGCAGCCATAGGGCTGGCTATTGTTTCATCAATTTATCGTAATCGAAAATCAACTCGTATTAACCAATCGAATTTGTTGAATAAGTAGTATTAATCAGAAGAATTCGAATATTCGTAAAGAAATGAAAATTTAAGGTATAATCTTCTCTGCAAAGGAAACATAAACAGAAGAAATCAAAGTATTTTGGCCCTTTCTTTTATAATAAAGCAGTCCAGAAGTAAGTTGATTAGAAAAATTCTGATAACTTGTTGATTTACCTGGTATCTAAATATAGGATTTGTTTAGAAGCTTACTAGGTCGAAAATTTATAACGTTTAAAAATGTATAGATCCAATGTCACATTCAGTAAAGATTTATGATACATGTATAGGATGTACTCAATGTGTCCGAGCCTGCCCCACCGATGTATTAGAAATGATACCTTGGGACGGCTGTAAAGCTAAACAAATTGCTTCGGCTCCAAGAACGGAAGACTGCGTTGGTTGTAAAAGATGTGAATCCGCCTGTCCAACGGATTTCTTGAGTGTTCGGGTTTATTTAGGGGCTGAAACAACTCGCAGTATGGGTCTAGCTTATTGATACGTTCCAATAAACTCTACTTGAATCCATTTTATTTATTTTTTTTTTACCGACAAGACCCGTGCTCAAGATATTTTTATTTTTGAGCACGGGTCTTTCTGGTCCAAGCGCATCTTGTCTTTACCACGAATTTTTTTCCTTGGTTAACAATAATTGTAGTTTTTCCAATATCTGCGGGTTCATTAATTTTCTTTCTCCCCCATAGGGGAAATAGGGTAGTTCGGTGGTATACAATATGTATATGTATTTTAGAACTACTTCTAACGGTGTATACATTCTGTTATCATTTCCAACCGGACGATCCATTAATTCAACTATTGGAGGATTATAAATGGATCCCCCTTTTTGATTTCCATTGGAGATTGGGAATAGATGGGCTTTCTATAGGACCCATTTTACTAACGGGATTCATCACCGCCTTAGCTACTTTATCGGCTTGGCCTGTTACTCGAGATTCTAGATTATTTCATTTCCTGATGTTAGCAATGTACAGTGGTCAAATAGGATTATTTTCTTCTCGCAACCTTTTACTTTTTTTTCTCATGTGGGAGTTAGAATTAATTCCCGTTTATCTACTTCTATCCATGTGGGGGGGAAAGAAACGTCTGTACTCGGCTACAAAATTTATTTTGTACACAGCAGGGGGCTCCATTTTTCTCCTAATGGGAGTGCTGGGTATAGGTTTATATGGTTCTAATCAACCAACATTAAATTTTGAAACATCAGCTAATCAGCCGTATCCTGTGGTCTTAGAAATACTATTTTATATTGGATTTTTCATTGCTTTTGCTGTCAAATCGCCGATTATACCCCTACATACGTGGTTACCAGATACCCACGGAGAAGCACATTACAGTACTTGTATGCTTCTAGCTGGAATCTTATTAAAAATGGGAGCGTATGGACTGGCTCGTATCAATATAGAATTATTATCTCATGCCCATTATCTATTTTCCCCTTGGTTAGTGATAGTAGGCGCAATCCAAATAATTTATGCAGCTTCAACATCCCTTGGCCAACGGAATTTAAAAAAAAGAATAGCCTATTCTTCTGTATCTCATATGGGTTTCCTAATTATCGGAATTGGTTCTATAACTGATACAGGACTCAACGGAGCTCTTTTACAAATAATCTCTCATGGATTTATTGGTGCTGCACTTTTTTTCTTGGCAGGGACAACTTATGATAGAACACGCCTTATTTATCTTGACGAAATGGGCGGAATAGCTATCACAATGCCAAAAATATTCACCATGTTTAGTAGCTTTGCGATGGCTTCCCTTGCATTACCGGGTATGAGTGGCTTTGTTGCTGAATTGATAGTATTTTTTGGAATAATTACGAGTCACCAATTTTTTTTAATGCCAAAAATACTAATTACTTTTGTTATGGCAATTGGAATGATATTAACTCCTATTTATTCATTATCTATGTCACGTCAGATGTTTTATGGATATAAGCTTTTTAACATTCCAAACTCTTATTTTTTTGATTCTGGACCCCGAGAGCTATTTCTTTCGATTTCCCTCTTTTTACCCGTACTGGGTATTGGTATGTACCCCGATCTCGTTCTTTCACTATCGGTTGACAAGGTTGAAGTTATGCTATCTAATTCTTTTTCTAAATAGTTTTTTGCTATTCATGATTTGAAAACCTTTCACTTTACAATGAAAAAGTTGTAGAATGAAAAAAGAGAACTTTTCCTTCTCGCAAATTTATAAAATTTATAGCTAAAAAAAAAAAAAAGAATTTGAACCCAATATGGGCACGAACCATGCGAATGGAATATTGTATTTGATTCGCATGGTTCGTGCCCATTCGCGTAAATTTTTTTTATATGTACTATAATGTGAATGTGTAGTGTTCGTAAGATACTTTCGTGAATTCAATTAGATGTTAATGTAAACGAACCATAACTATGTAGTCCTAGTCCTAATAGATTAACCCCAAAATAGCATATCCAAATTATAAGAAAGCCTATAGACGCTACAATTGCCGAATTTTCACCTTTCAGGTTTATATTTGTTCGAGTATGTAAATAAATCGCGAATACGATCCAAGTAATAAATGCCCAAGTTTCTTTTGGATCCCAATTCCAATAGGATCCCCAAGCTTCATTAGCCCATACTGCTCCTGACAGAATACCTATGGTTAAAAAAGAAAATCCTAGACTAATAATACGATAACTCCAATAATCCAATTGCTGAATTAATTGAGATCTGTAATAATTCTTACCCGAAAAAAAAGAAGTAGTTTGGAAAAGATTGCTTCGTTTATTCATGTATTCAATTTCACCACCGAAAAACGACTCTTTTATTAAAAGAGTACTTTTACAAAGAATCTTTCGGTTTTTTCGAAATGTAATGACTACAAGTGCTACTGATAATAATGATCCACATAAAAGGGACGCATAGCCCAATATCATCATAGTTACGTGCATTAATAACCACTCGGATTGAAGAGCGGGTACTAATATTGAAGATTGGTGTATTTGAGTTAAAAGTCCGGAAGTAGCAAAGCCCTGGGTAAAAATAGCACTTGAACCGGTTATTGTGCTTAATAAATTTTTATTTTTTTTTAAATACGGAACTATATGAATAAGGGAGAAACACCACGAAAGGAAGATTAATGATTCATATAAATCACTTAGTGGAAAATGACCCGAATAAATCCAACGTGTAACTAATAATCCTGTTATACAGGAAAAACTAACTATCAGACCCCTTTCGGATGAATCATACAGTTGTACGATTTCATCTACGCAAAAAAGGGTTATTAAACGAATTGTAATTACGATTGAAACAATAGAAAGGGAAATATGAGTTAATATATGTTCTAAGGTTGAAAATATCATAAAAAAAAAAAGAAGAGTCTCTTAAATGGAAATTGGGAGTTGAATTGATTATAGGATCTATTTCGCTTTTTTAGAAGATGACATGCCGCCACTCGGACTCGAACCGAGATGCTCTAGCACTGCTTCCTAAGAGCAGCGTGTCTACCAATTTCACCATGGCGGCTTGTCTTGAACTTATAATAGCTTATAAATAAACAATCGTCGAGATTGAAGAAGCCAATTCAGTGCAATATTTTTTTTTCTTTTTCAGAAAAAATGAAAATTCAAAATAATACAAAATAATAAATAATAATAGGGATTAGAAGGTTCGTTATTTTAGTTTAGGGTCTTAGCCTCTTGGGGTTTTTCGGGTATTTTCTGTTCTCTTAGAATTGAACTCTTGTAACTAGAAAGAGAAAGTTCTACCCCAAAAATGGTTTTTGTTTTCATTTTTTAATGAACTTTTTTTTCTCATTTTTTTAATTTAAGAAATTTACCATTCTATATTCTATACCATTCTATATTATATATATATATTCATATAAATATATAAAAAAAGGTTAAGTAAGGTTAAATTGAATTCATTACTTTCAATAAAAATGAAATTCAAATAAAAAAATTATCCCCTTTTTTATAGATAGAGAAAAAGGGAGAAAAATAGAAAATTTTTTATCGTAACTCTAACAAACAAATAGTTCGATGGGGAAAAACCCTCTCCCCATCTTGTAAATGAGAAAAAAAAATAAGGGTAAACCTCCTTTTATCTTGTATTTATGGGTTTGTCAACAAAAACAAGGAAACTTTTCTATTTTTAGAATTCAGTAAAAAGCTATATATATATATTTTTTTTTTTTTTTTTTAATATAAAAGAAGGAATTTAGTGCTATTTCATATTGATTAGTTTAACTCAATAGGAAATTCAAAATTTTGTAGCAAATAGGAAATGGGTCAATTTCATTTTTCGAGTTCATTCGGATTATTGAAATTTTGAATTACTATTACTTATACTACTTATATACTACTTATACTTAATTAATACTTAATTTACTTAATTTGATTTGTTAATTTTTTTGTTGCACAAAAAAACTTTTTGAATTTCCTGTAGAAAGAGATTTCCCTAACGAAAAAGCTTTTAATGCTATCCAATATCCCTTCCTTTTCCAAATATTTTTCCGAATACGCCTTTTTGATGTAGAAATACGTTTTTTTGGAACGGCCATTTAAGATAAAAAGGATTACTTATTGTTTTCGTTGGATGTGAAAGACATCTATTGGTCAAACCAAATCCTTCTTTAATTTTTTTTTGTATTCTATTTATTCTTATTCTTGAATTAATATTCTTTTCGGAAAAAAGAAAGCTAGGGGGGGAAGATATATGAAAATCGCATTTAGAAAAAAATATTTCGCGTACTCTAAATACTATAAATTATAAATACTATAAATAGCTAAATAGAGAAAGAGCGAAGATATGTGATTTTTTTTTCCATAGAATCGCTGTAAAATACTTTTTATTCATTCGATTGATTACTATCTTTATTTGATATTCTTTCTCATTAAAGTCTATATCTATAGAATCTGTTACACCGTAGGAATCAAATGAAATCTTAATAAAAAAAATAAATAAAGTTAAGAATAAGTAAATAACTATAAGTTAAGTATTAAGTATAAGTAAGAAAAGTAATAAAAAAAATTAGTTTAATTTAGTTCATAACTTGCCTTTTTTTACCCAGTTTAAAAAGGTAAGATCCAGTCAATCAGAAACACAAAATTAGGAAATTCAAAAAACTTTTTATGCAACAAATATATCAATACGGGTGGCTCATACTCTTCATCCCACTTTCAGTTGCTATATTAATAGGGGTGGGGCTTCTTCTTTTTCCGACGGCAACAACAAAGTTTCGTCGCATATGGTCTTTCCATAGTGTTTTATTATTAAGTATAGTTATGATTTTTTCAATGAATCTGTCTATTCAACAAATAAATAACAATTATAGCAATCAATATGTATGGTCTTGGATCATTACTAACGATTTTTCTTTAGAATTCGGATATTTAATAGACCCCCTTACTTCTATTATGTCAATGTTAATCACTACTGTTGGAATTTTTGTTCTTATTTATAGTGATAATTATATGGCCCATGATCAAGGATATCTGAGGTTTTTTTCTTATATGAGTTTTTTCAGTACTTCCATGTTAGGATTAGTTACTAGTTCAAATTTGATCCAAATTTATATTTTTTGGGAATTGGTCGGAATGTGCTCCTATTTATTAATAGGATTTTGGTCCACACGACCCCTTGCAGCAAATGCTTGCCAAAACGCTTTTGTAACAAATCGTGTAGGGGATTTTTGTTTATTATTAGGAATTTTAGGTTTTTATTGGATAACGGGTAGTTTCGAATTTCAGGATTTATTCGAAATATTCAATGAGTTAATTTCTAATAACAAGGCCGATCTTTTATTTGTTACTTTGTGTGCTGGTCTGTTATTTGGCGGTGCTGTTGCTAAATCTGCACAATTTCCCCTTCATGTATGGTTGCCTGATGCTATGGAAGGGCCTACTCCGATTTCCGCCCTTATACACGCTGCTACTATGGTAGCGGCAGGAATTTTTCTTGTAGCTCGGCTTCTTCCTCTTTTCATAGTTATACCTTCCATAATGAATTTAATCTCGTTAATAGGAATAATAACTGTGTTATTAGGAGCTACTTTAGCTCTTGCTCAAAAAGACATTAAGAGAGGTTTAGCTTATTCTACAATGTCCCAATTGGGTTATATAATGTTAGCTCTTGGTATGGGGTCTTACCGAAGTGCTTTATTTCATTTGATTACTCATGCCTATTCCAAAGCATTGTTATTTTTAGGATCCGGATCCGTTATTCATTCAATGGAAGGGATTGTTGGCTATTCTCCCTATAAAAGTCAGAATATGATTCTTATGGGAGGTTTAAGAAAACATGTACCAATTACCAAAAATGCCTTTTTAATAGGTACACTCTCTCTGTGTGGTATTCCGCCTTTGGCTTGTTTTTGGTCCAAAGATGAAATTCTTAATGATACTTGGTTGTATTCGACCATTTTCGCAATAATAGCCTGGGTTACTGCCGGATTAACCGCATTTTATATGTTTCGAATATATTTACTTACTTTTGAGGGCCATTTAAATGTTTATTTTAAAAATTATAGTGGCAAACAAAAAATACCTTTCTATTCAATATCTCTATGGGGTAGGGGGGTTTCAAAAAAAAAAAATGTTACTTTATTAGGAATGACTGATAATAAAAGTTATTCCTTTTTTTCAAAAACAACATATCGAATTGATGATAGTGATAGAAATTTGACACGACCTTTTATTACTATTCCTCGTTTTGAGAAAAAAAAACTGGATTCTTATCCTTATGAATCAGACAATAATATGTTATTACCTCTACTTGTATTGGGACTATTTACTCTGTTCGTTGGGTTTTTAGGAATTCCTTTTAATCAAGAGGGAGTTAATGTTGATATATTATCTAAATGGTTAACCCCGTCGATCAATCTTTTGCATAAAAAGTTGACTAATTCGCCCAATTCGTATGAATTTCTCAAAGATGCAATTTTTTCTGTCAGTATAGGTTATTTAGGAATATTTATAGCGTCTTTTTTATATAAGTCTCCTTATTCCTCTTTCTTAAATTTGGATTTAATAAACTCAACTCTTAAAGGGCTCCCTAGGGGTCCTCTTTCGGAGAAAATACTAAATGGCATATATTGTTGGTCATATAATCGCGCTTATATAGATTATTTTTATAATAGATCCCTAACTGGGGGGACTAGAGCATTGGCTGAATTAACTCATTTTTTTGATCGACGGGTAATTGATGGAATTACGAATGGAGTTGGTTTTCTTAGTTTCTTTATAGGAGAAGTTGTAAAATATGTAGGGGGCGGACGTATCTCTTCATATCTTTTCTTCTATTTATCATATGTATTCTTTTGTTTTTTAATTTTTTTTATTACTTTTCTTACTTATACTTAATACTTAACTTATAGTTATTTACTTATTCTTAACTTTATTTATTTTTTTTATTAAGATTTCATTTGATTCCTACGGTGTAACAGATTCTATAGATATAGACTTTAATGAGAAAGAATATCAAATAAAGATAGTAATCAATCGAATGAATAAAAAGTATTTTACAGCGATTCTATGGAAAAAAAAATCACATATCTTCGCTCTTTCTCTATTTAGCTATTTATAGTATTTATAATTTATAGTATTTAGAGTACGCGAAATATTTTTTTCTAAATGCGATTTTCATATATCTTCCCCCCCTAGCTTTCTTTTTTCCGAAAAGAATATTAATTCAAGAATAAGAATAAATAGAATACAAAAAAAAATTAAAGAAGGATTTGGTTTGACCAATAGATGTCTTTCACATCCAACGAAAACAATAAGTAATCCTTTTTATCTTAAATGGCCGTTCCAAAAAAACGTATTTCTACATCAAAAAGGCGTATTCGGAAAAATATTTGGAAAAGGAAGGGATATTGGATAGCATTAAAAGCTTTTTCGTTAGGGAAATCTCTTTCTACAGGAAATTCAAAAAGTTTTTTTGTGCAACAAAAAAATTAACAAATCAAATTAAGTAAATTAAGTATTAATTAAGTATAAGTAGTATATAAGTAGTATAAGTAATAGTAATTCAAAATTTCAATAATCCGAATGAACTCGAAAAATGAAATTGACCCATTTCCTATTTGCTACAAAATTTTGAATTTCCTATTGAGTTAAACTAATCAATATGAAATAGCACTAAATTCCTTCTTTTATATTAAAAAAAAAAAAAAAAAATATATATATATAGCTTTTTACTGAATTCTAAAAATAGAAAAGTTTCCTTGTTTTTGTTGACAAACCCATAAATACAAGATAAAAGGAGGTTTACCCTTATTTTTTTTTCTCATTTACAAGATGGGGAGAGGGTTTTTCCCCATCGAACTATTTGTTTGTTAGAGTTACGATAAAAAATTTTCTATTTTTCTCCCTTTTTCTCTATCTATAAAAAAGGGGATAATTTTTTTATTTGAATTTCATTTTTATTGAAAGTAATGAATTCAATTTAACCTTACTTAACCTTTTTTTATATATTTATATGAATATATATATATAATATAGAATGGTATAGAATATAGAATGGTAAATTTCTTAAATTAAAAAAATGAGAAAAAAAAGTTCATTAAAAAATGAAAACAAAAACCATTTTTGGGGTAGAACTTTCTCTTTCTAGTTACAAGAGTTCAATTCTAAGAGAACAGAAAATACCCGAAAAACCCCAAGAGGCTAAGACCCTAAACTAAAATAACGAACCTTCTAATCCCTATTATTATTTATTATTTTGTATTATTTTGAATTTTCATTTTTTCTGAAAAAGAAAAAAAAATATTGCACTGAATTGGCTTCTTCAATCTCGACGATTGTTTATTTATAAGCTATTATAAGTTCAAGACAAGCCGCCATGGTGAAATTGGTAGACACGCTGCTCTTAGGAAGCAGTGCTAGAGCATCTCGGTTCGAGTCCGAGTGGCGGCATGTCATCTTCTAAAAAAGCGAAATAGATCCTATAATCAATTCAACTCCCAATTTCCATTTAAGAGACTCTTCTTTTTTTTTTTATGATATTTTCAACCTTAGAACATATATTAACTCATATTTCCCTTTCTATTGTTTCAATCGTAATTACAATTCGTTTAATAACCCTTTTTTGCGTAGATGAAATCGTACAACTGTATGATTCATCCGAAAGGGGTCTGATAGTTAGTTTTTCCTGTATAACAGGATTATTAGTTACACGTTGGATTTATTCGGGTCATTTTCCACTAAGTGATTTATATGAATCATTAATCTTCCTTTCGTGGTGTTTCTCCCTTATTCATATAGTTCCGTATTTAAAAAAAAATAAAAATTTATTAAGCACAATAACCGGTTCAAGTGCTATTTTTACCCAGGGCTTTGCTACTTCCGGACTTTTAACTCAAATACACCAATCTTCAATATTAGTACCCGCTCTTCAATCCGAGTGGTTATTAATGCACGTAACTATGATGATATTGGGCTATGCGTCCCTTTTATGTGGATCATTATTATCAGTAGCACTTGTAGTCATTACATTTCGAAAAAACCGAAAGATTCTTTGTAAAAGTACTCTTTTAATAAAAGAGTCGTTTTTCGGTGGTGAAATTGAATACATGAATAAACGAAGCAATCTTTTCCAAACTACTTCTTTTTTTTCGGGTAAGAATTATTACAGATCTCAATTAATTCAGCAATTGGATTATTGGAGTTATCGTATTATTAGTCTAGGATTTTCTTTTTTAACCATAGGTATTCTGTCAGGAGCAGTATGGGCTAATGAAGCTTGGGGATCCTATTGGAATTGGGATCCAAAAGAAACTTGGGCATTTATTACTTGGATCGTATTCGCGATTTATTTACATACTCGAACAAATATAAACCTGAAAGGTGAAAATTCGGCAATTGTAGCGTCTATAGGCTTTCTTATAATTTGGATATGCTATTTTGGGGTTAATCTATTAGGACTAGGACTACATAGTTATGGTTCGTTTACATTAACATCTAATTGAATTCACGAAAGTATCTTACGAACACTACACATTCACATTATAGTACATATAAAAAAAATTTACGCGAATGGGCACGAACCATGCGAATCAAATACAATATTCCATTCGCATGGTTCGTGCCCATATTGGGTTCAAATTCTTTTTTTTTTTTTTAGCTATAAATTTTATAAATTTGCGAGAAGGAAAAGTTCTCTTTTTTCATTCTACAACTTTTTCATTGTAAAGTGAAAGGTTTTCAAATCATGAATAGCAAAAAACTATTTAGAAAAAGAATTAGATAGCATAACTTCAACCTTGTCAACCGATAGTGAAAGAACGAGATCGGGGTACATACCAATACCCAGTACGGGTAAAAAGAGGGAAATCGAAAGAAATAGCTCTCGGGGTCCAGAATCAAAAAAATAAGAGTTTGGAATGTTAAAAAGCTTATATCCATAAAACATCTGACGTGACATAGATAATGAATAAATAGGAGTTAATATCATTCCAATTGCCATAACAAAAGTAATTAGTATTTTTGGCATTAAAAAAAATTGGTGACTCGTAATTATTCCAAAAAATACTATCAATTCAGCAACAAAGCCACTCATACCCGGTAATGCAAGGGAAGCCATCGCAAAGCTACTAAACATGGTGAATATTTTTGGCATTGTGATAGCTATTCCGCCCATTTCGTCAAGATAAATAAGGCGTGTTCTATCATAAGTTGTCCCTGCCAAGAAAAAAAGTGCAGCACCAATAAATCCATGAGAGATTATTTGTAAAAGAGCTCCGTTGAGTCCTGTATCAGTTATAGAACCAATTCCGATAATTAGGAAACCCATATGAGATACAGAAGAATAGGCTATTCTTTTTTTTAAATTCCGTTGGCCAAGGGATGTTGAAGCTGCATAAATTATTTGGATTGCGCCTACTATCACTAACCAAGGGGAAAATAGATAATGGGCATGAGATAATAATTCTATATTGATACGAGCCAGTCCATACGCTCCCATTTTTAATAAGATTCCAGCTAGAAGCATACAAGTACTGTAATGTGCTTCTCCGTGGGTATCTGGTAACCACGTATGTAGGGGTATAATCGGCGATTTGACAGCAAAAGCAATGAAAAATCCAATATAAAATAGTATTTCTAAGACCACAGGATACGGCTGATTAGCTGATGTTTCAAAATTTAATGTTGGTTGATTAGAACCATATAAACCTATACCCAGCACTCCCATTAGGAGAAAAATGGAGCCCCCTGCTGTGTACAAAATAAATTTTGTAGCCGAGTACAGACGTTTCTTTCCCCCCCACATGGATAGAAGTAGATAAACGGGAATTAATTCTAACTCCCACATGAGAAAAAAAAGTAAAAGGTTGCGAGAAGAAAATAATCCTATTTGACCACTGTACATTGCTAACATCAGGAAATGAAATAATCTAGAATCTCGAGTAACAGGCCAAGCCGATAAAGTAGCTAAGGCGGTGATGAATCCCGTTAGTAAAATGGGTCCTATAGAAAGCCCATCTATTCCCAATCTCCAATGGAAATCAAAAAGGGGGATCCATTTATAATCCTCCAATAGTTGAATTAATGGATCGTCCGGTTGGAAATGATAACAGAATGTATACACCGTTAGAAGTAGTTCTAAAATACATATACATATTGTATACCACCGAACTACCCTATTTCCCCTATGGGGGAGAAAGAAAATTAATGAACCCGCAGATATTGGAAAAACTACAATTATTGTTAACCAAGGAAAAAAATTCGTGGTAAAGACAAGATGCGCTTGGACCAGAAAGACCCGTGCTCAAAAATAAAAATATCTTGAGCACGGGTCTTGTCGGTAAAAAAAAAATAAATAAAATGGATTCAAGTAGAGTTTATTGGAACGTATCAATAAGCTAGACCCATACTGCGAGTTGTTTCAGCCCCTAAATAAACCCGAACACTCAAGAAATCCGTTGGACAGGCGGATTCACATCTTTTACAACCAACGCAGTCTTCCGTTCTTGGAGCCGAAGCAATTTGTTTAGCTTTACAGCCGTCCCAAGGTATCATTTCTAATACATCGGTGGGGCAGGCTCGGACACATTGAGTACATCCTATACATGTATCATAAATCTTTACTGAATGTGACATTGGATCTATACATTTTTAAACGTTATAAATTTTCGACCTAGTAAGCTTCTAAACAAATCCTATATTTAGATACCAGGTAAATCAACAAGTTATCAGAATTTTTCTAATCAACTTACTTCTGGACTGCTTTATTATAAAAGAAAGGGCCAAAATACTTTGATTTCTTCTGTTTATGTTTCCTTTGCAGAGAAGATTATACCTTAAATTTTCATTTCTTTACGAATATTCGAATTCTTCTGATTAATACTACTTATTCAACAAATTCGATTGGTTAATACGAGTTGATTTTCGATTACGATAAATTGATGAAACAATAGCCAGCCCTATGGCTGCTTCAGCGGCTGCAATGGCTATAACAAAAATTGAGAAAATTTCTCCCCTTAATTGACGATTATCAAAAAAATCGGAAAATGTTACAAAATTGATATTAACTGCATTCAATATAAGTTCAAGACACATAAGGGCTCTAACCATATTTCGACTTGTGATCAATCCATAGATACCCATAGAAAATAAATAGGCACTCAAAACAAGTACATGTTCGAGCATCATTAAGCAACTCCTTAGTAATCTCATTCATTTCAATCTAAATAACAATTCAATTGATTTGATTGAATCACATATAACAAGCATGGAATATTTTAATTGCTGATTTTTTATTGACGAGCTACAGCAATTGCACCTATTAAAGCAACTAAAAGAATTAGTGAAATGAGTTCAAATGGAAGAAAAAAATCCGTTGATAAATGAATTCCAATTTGTTGACTATTGCTTATCAAATCTTGTTCTAGAACCTGGTTTGATCTTGTAGTCCAAATAATCCCGTACCATGACGTATCTGGAATAGTAGTAATTAGTGAAATAAAAAGACTTGTACAAACCACCGAAGTAACCCCATCCCCAACAGTCCAGAGGCGAGAATCTTTGTAATATTCTGAATCACTCATGAACATCACAGCAAAAAGAATTAAAACATTTACAGCCCCTACGTAAATAAGTAGTTGCGCGGCAGCTACAAAATAAGAACTCAATAGAATATAGAATAAGGATATACAAACAAGAACCAATCCTAACGAAAAGGCAGAAAAAATTGGATTGGGAAGTAATACTACTCCTAGACTTCCTAATATCAGACCCGATCCCAGAAAGACTAAAAGAAAATCATGCATTGGCCCGGGTAAATCCATAAAAAAAATCGAAATATTTCATGATTTTATTGACCTGACCAGGAAAAAAGAAGTAACTCCCTTTTTTTATCTTTCTGATACTTCTTAACTTAAACTTAATTAAATAAATAAAATTTGAACAGGTGCGGGCGGGTTGATATATATAGTATTATTAGCCCTAATCATTCAATATCTGGAAAAAAGTTTGAAAAAATATATATATATTACTCATATATATATTACTCTAATATAAATATTTCTATAAATATAGAACTATAAATATAGAAATACATTTTGAATAAAAATTAAATGACAAGTTTAAACTATTTTTGAAAAGCCTTATTTTATAGATCCAACCTAAACCTTAATAGTTAATTTCAGTTTTTTTTTTTTTTATTATTGATATTATTATTATTAGTATTATTAATATTATTATTATTATTAATAATTAACTATTATTGATTAAATCATAAATAATTTATTTTGAAATTGAATTGTTAATTGGGGATTTTTTTGAATTGAGAGGTTTAAGTTTAACTATTTTATATTTGATTTATATTGGAGACGAATTCGAAATTGTGCGAATTGTGTAATCATCAATTACTGACGTTGGTAACCGACCCAAAGCAATTTGATTATAATTCAATTCGTGACGATCATAACTCGAAAGTTCATATTCTTCAGTCATTGATAAACAATTTGTTGGACAATACTCAACGCAATTACCACAAAATATACAGATTCCAAAATCAATACTGTAATTAAACAATCGTTTCTTTCGAATATCACTTTCCAATTTCCAATCTACAACGGGTAGATCTATAGGACATACACGAACGCATACTTCACAAGCAATGCATTTATCAAATTCAAAGTGAATTCGGCCCCGGAAACGTTCCGACGTGATTAGTTTTTCGTAGGGATATTGAATAGTTATAGGTAAACGATTCGCGTGAGACAGGGTAATCGCGAAACCTTGACCGATGTATCTGGCAGCTCGTATTGTTTGTTGACCATAATTTGTGAATTCAGTTAGCATAGGAAACATATCGTGAATGTGTATAAAGAAAAAAATTGTAGACTTGTTTCTTTCTCTTGTTTGAGATAAATGGTGAATATAGAATATTGTAATTGTTTACAGTGAAAGAAGTTGGGACGAAGTTGTTAATAATAGATTACCTAGAGAAATAGGTAAAAGAAATTTCCATCCAAGATTTAATAGTTGGTCTATTCTCAACCTTGGTAAAGCCCATCTTGTTGCAATAGGAATGAACAAGAACAAATAAGTTTTAGCTAATGTAATAAAGATGCTGATTATTGTTCCAAAAACTTTACCTACTTTATTTATATTTATGTCAAAAATTTTAGGACCGAATAGGTATGGAATAGAAAGATTCCAACCTCCTAAGTAAAGAACTGTTACAAATAACGAAGAAACTAGTAGATTCAGATATGAAGCAACGTAAAATAAACCAAATTTGATACCTGAATATTCGGTTTGATAACCTGCTACTAATTCTTCTTCTGCTTCTGGTAAATCAAAAGGTAATCTCTCACACTCAGCTAGAGAAGAAATTAGAAAAATGAGAAACCCTATAGGTTGACGCCACAAATTCCACCCCCAAAAGCCGTATTTTGACTGCGCTTCAACTATATCAACTGTACTTGAACTGTTAGATAATCATAGTTGATTAGAACATCGCTGTTCTTACCACTATTACAGAACCGTACGTGAGATTTTCACCTCATACGGCTCCTCAAGGGTCACAAATAAATCTAAGGACGTTTAATTATTATGTATCTTTATCTTTATATTTTTTTTTGTTTTGTAGGATAGAGTCAAAACTTATCCCAAGTTCCCCAAATTAGACCAACGGAATTCTGTTTGCTATATTTTTTATTTAAAATATATTAAATAATATATATATTAAAAAAAGGTGCTTCTGAATTAATCTCATCTTTTTTTTAGGAATGTAATTTTAGTTTGTTAATCAATAACTTAATCCTTGAATAAAAACCTTTTTGTAACAACATCATATAGGTATTTCAACCTATTTTTTTCAATTACGAAAAAGAATTCAACATTCCATTAATTTATGAATCATACCAAGAGTTCTCTCTTTCTAACTAACGAAAAGATAGAAGAAAAGGATTTTTTTAATTATTTTATTCTATTTTATTTCGTTATTTTTTTATTCTATTTTATTTCGTTCCTATTCTCCTTTCTCATAAAAGGGATTTTACTCCAAATAAAAGATTACTTCGTTCTTGATAGTTATTTACTTACTTGGTGGATAGGAACATACTCTAGGTCGGAATCGTGGGTAGTACTTCTTGATCGTTTCTACTAACTTAAAGTCCCAATTCGAATTCCGTTTATGGGCAGAAATATCCTCTTAAATTATTTAGAGAATATCCATTACTAATCCTTTGTGTATTTTGGTCTTTCTAACCATCCACTCAATTTTGTTCAACCTCCCATTTAAACCCGCTTCAAGTGATGATAACTAAGCAACCAATCTTGGGGCAACCGGCCTCTCCTGCTTTTATTTAGTTTTAATTAATAATTAATTCTTGTACATAGGAAATGAGACTTAATCTTTTTACTGCAAATTTGCAAGCCGTTTTCTTTCACTCATATAACTATCTGCTTTAGTTCATCAACCCAAATGATGCCTAAAAAAGATGAAAAAATTATTTAACCTTGACCCTCTTCTCAGAAATTAGAAAGAAAAGAACTAGGAACAATTGAGTATTTCACCTAATTAGACGACACCGAATCACACGTAGAGATATTGATAATACACATAAAGTTAATGGTATTTCATAACTAATTGATTGAGCAGCAGCGCGTAAACCACCTAAAAAGGAATATTTATTATTTGATCCATATCCCGACATAAGAAGTCCAACGGGAGCAATACTTGAAATAGCGATCCATAAAAAAACACCAATACCAAGATCGGCTAGAATAAGGTGGTATCCAAAAGGAATTACTGAATAACTTAGTAAAATCGATATCACTGCGACGGATGGTCCGATACTAAATAAACGACCATCTCCTCTAGATGGAATAAGGTTCTCTTTGAAAAGTAGTTTTGTACCATCTGCTAGAGCTTGAAGAATTCCTAAGGGACCAGCGTATTCAGGTCCAATACGTTGTTGTATCCCTGCAGATATTTCTCTTTCTAACCAAACAATTACGAGTACACCTATTGTGATTCCTAATACAAGAGTCAAAATCGGGACAAGTAGCCATATAATCCCATAGGCTTCTTTTAAGGATTCTAATCTGGAAAACGAATTGATAGCTTGTATTTCGGTTGTATCCATTATCATTTTTAACGATCAACTTCTCCCATAATGATATCTATGCTACCTAATATCGTCATAATATCAGCCAATTTCATTCTTTTAACTAACTGAGGAAGAATTTGCAAATTGATAAAACCCGGCGGGCGAATTTTCCATCTCCAAGGAAAAACACTCAGATCTCCTATCAGAAAAATTCCCAATTCCCCCTTTGGGGCTTCAACTCTCACATAAAGTTCTTGTTTTGCCAATTCAAAGGTTGGAGAAGGTTTTTTACTAATAAATCGATAGTCAAAATCATTCCATTCGGAATCTTTTACTCTATCAAAACGTCGTATTTCTAAATTCTCGTAGGGCCCTCCTGGAATTCCTTCCAGAGCCTGCTGTATAATTTTTATTGATTCTGTCATTTCACCGATTCGTACTAAATAACGAGCTAACGAATCTCCTTCTTTTTGCCATTGAACTTCCCAATCAAATTCATCGTAACACTCGTAATGATCAACTTTACGAAGGTCCCATTGGATTCCGGACGCCCGTAGCATTGGGCCCGATAAACCCCAATTTAGTGCTTCTTCTCCGCGAATAACGCCCACGCCTTCGACCCGTTCTAAAAAAATAGGATTCCGTGTAATAAGCTTTTTATATTCAGCAACCCCCGTTGAAAAGTAATCACAAAAATCCAAACATTTTTCTATCCAGCCATAAGGTAGATCAGCAGCTATTCCTCCGATACGAAAATAATTATGCATCATTCGCATACCAGTAGCTGCTTCGAATAAGTCATATATCAATTCCCTTTCTCGAAAAATATAGAAGAAGGGGGTCTGTGCACCAATATCTGCCATAAAAGGGCCAAGCCATAACAAATGGGACGCTATACGACTCAACTCCAACATAATGACTCTGATATAACTAGCTCTTTTAGGTACTTGAATATTTCCTAATAGTTCGGGCCCATTTACAGTTATTGCTTCCGTGAACATAGTAGCTAAATAATCCCAACGCGTCACATAGGGCAAATATTGGATAATTGTTCGATTTTCCGCAATTTTCTCCATCCCCCTGTGTAAATAACCTAATATAGGCTCACAGTCAATAACATCTTCACCATCTAGAGTAACGATGAGTCGAAGAACACCATGCATTGATGGGTGGTGAGGCCCCATATTGACTACCATAAGGTCTTTTCTTGTAGCTGGTACAGTCATAAGTTTTTTACCCATTCATTTTTCCATGAATTGCTGAAAGTGAAAAGAAGTTTATCCAAATACCAAATAGGAAAAAGTACTTAAAATGATTCTTCCAATTAACGAGTTTTTGCCTCTCGAATACTCAACTGACCAATTAATTCTTTATAACGTGCTCTATTTTTTTTTGCCAAATAAGCCAACAGCCGTTGACGTTTTCCTAAAATTTTTCGCAAACCTCTCTGAGATAAATAGTCTTTTTTATGCACTTCCAAATGTGAAGTAAGTCTCCGTATCTTATTGGTAAAACGGAATACTTGAAATTCAACCGACCCCCTTCTTTCTTTTTCAGAAATAACCGAAATGAATGCACTTTTTACCATAAAATATTTTCCCTCTTCCACTTTTACAGATACGGATTTTATCGATGAGTAATAATAATGATAGTAATTTTAATGTGTTATATACAATAATCTGAATTTTTTTATGAACTCCTAATTTTATCAACTCATATTAATCCACCCAGGTCATATTAATCCATCCAGGTTTCAATTTAATTTATTCTGAAAAAGAAAAAAAGAAGAAAGAAGGAAGGGGGTTCATTTTTGCATGGCATAATTTAGGCCTAAAATGAAGAAGATTTTGTTAATTGATTTGTAGGCCTAATTGATACCTCATCGGTTTTAGTCTTCGTATTATATATTAGAATGGCATGGAAGGTGGGGCGTGTCAATCTCTTTACTTTCATATACCCCGTAGGGTATAGCATATATAGGAAAAATGGGCTATCAACGACTTTTCAACCGCGGATACATCTGTATCCTTAACATACTGAAACGACTGCCGTTATTTGTATCAAACCAATAGCGATTCATACAAGCTAAATCTTCTAATCGATAATTAGGCCAAAGAAAAAATTTGAAATTAATTAATTCATTCTTATCTTTATTAAGATTAAGAGGGTTCTCTTTATCCAAATCCAAAGATTGACTACAATTGTTCTCAGTCGAAGATATTGGATTTTTATTCCAAGTCTTTGAATTGAAAGAAATTTGAATTCTCAACTCTCTACGACGTCTATGCGATAAAATGGTTTCGGGAACAAGTAAATCAAAACCATTCTTATCAACATAGGGTTGTTTTCTATATCCTTGATTAATTTGGTGCTTAATCTTATGAACCAACAAAATACCTAAGGTTTGATACATAATAAATTGTGCATCATTTTTTACAGACAGGCGTGTGGGTTCGATAAGAAAGAACGCGCTTTTGATCCATTCTATAAGCTTTACATCCTTCCGCATACACATTAAATCCAAACTCATTTCTCCTCCTCGAATCGAGGATATAGTAATTTCTCGTGGATTTGGCAGTCCAAGCAGGAAACCATATATTTTTATATTATTCATAATTTTTTTAGCCAAAGTACTGCGCGAGTTAATTTGAAAAACTAAAAAACGTTTTAGGAGTAAATCTATTTCTTTTTCTAGCTTACTTTTTTTTCTCTTTTTCTTTTTTTGGGGGGAAGGGTCTTCAATATCTTTTTCGTGGTTTGTTGAAGGAACAGATTCAGCATTCCCTTGTTTTTGTACATTTGATCTAAGATCTCTTTTGCTTTCGACCGATTCTTTTTCTTTTTGATCTTTTTGATTTCGATTTTGATTCTTTATTTCTTTATTTGAAACGGATTCCCCTTTTTGTTTTTGGTTTCCTTCGATGTTTTTCTTTTCACTAAGATCATTTTCATTTAGATTCAAATTTAAAAGAAGGATTTTACTTGGTATAACCCACGGTTTTAGTTTATATAGACTATAGCGTAGGACAAATTCTGGGAAGGAAAAAAGTCCCAGGTGTGAGATGGGACGTTTTAGTATTTCTTCATTCATTCCCATCCAATCCAAAAAACCTTTTCGGGGTTTTGGTAAATTGGTTTGAAGCTTTTGCGGAATTTTAAGATAAACAAGCTTTTTTTTATCAATTTTTTCAAAAATTGGATATTGATAATTGTTAGTATCAATATGAGTATTTTCATTACTCGTGATATCCATTCTGATGTAGGACTCAATAATAAGTTGTTGTCTAAGATCCCAATTTGGATTTGGAAAATTAAAATTCAAATCCAAATATTTTCTATCGCGATCTTTTTGTCTATAATTAATATTTTCATAATTCTTAATAGGAATAGGGAAACTTCTCCATATATATATATCAGAAAAATTCTCTTTATGAGTGTTGGATTTATAAGAAATATCTTCGTTCTTTTTTAATTGGACTTGCGAGCTTGATTTAGAAATAGGCGAGTCCCCCTTATTTTCATAATTAAAATTAATATATTTATATGATAACAGATCATATTTAGAGCTTTTTTGAAAATTGTCTGTTTGATTCACTAAGTAATCTACTTTAGAATTCCTAGAATTACCTCCCTTTATGGACTGAACTTTTTCATATGAATCCCGCTTGGTTTTTTTTTTTTTTTTTCTATAGCGTAGATTAATTAAATTTCTCATCTTTTTCCACCTTCTAAACCTTTTAAGACGAGACAAATTGTATTGATAATGTCCCCTTATCCAGTTTTTCCATTTATTATCCGGGCGTTTCTTATGACTTAATTTAGAATCAAGTATTCCTTGTGTTTCAAAGGAATCTTTTATTTCATCCTTAATAAAAAAAGACATTCCATTATATTGAAAAACAGATCTTAATTTGTTACTAACTTGGGTTTGTGATAATTTAAAAAATACATATGCTTGTGACAAATAGGATAAGTCCCCAAAACTATGTAAATTTTTCCTATTTCTAAGAATATTAATTGAAATAAAGTTAATTATATTTTTTTTTTTTCTATTAAGCCTTTCTTCTTTTGTTTCATTAATGGGCTTATCCGGCATTTTTTTTATCGATTCAAAAATAAATTGTATATTGAGTCTGGTAATATTAATAATAGCTAAAAAAATATCTATGTATACTTTTTCAAGGAAAATTTTTATAAAACAATCTAATTGAGAAATTAATCGGACAGTTCTTCTTTTTAATATTTGCCAAATATTTGTTGTCCATTCGAATCTTTTAGCATTATACCCTTTTTCGGTAGGATTAATATATACGCCGGATGGGGTTATTTTTTTTTTTTCTTTTGTAATTCTTTCTATTTTTTTTTTAATTGTCCTTGTTCTACCTGTTAGATCCTCCCTTTTTATTAGTGCATAATTTTTCCAATTTTGAGATTGAAATTGACTAACTGATTCATGAATTATTTGATTGCTGCTTCTAGAATCTTTTTCGTTTTTAATTTCATTCGAGTCTGATACTTTTATTAATCTAAAAATTAGGTTGAATTTTGAGAGTACTTTTTGTTTTAGTATTCTTGTTATAAATACTAACCTTTCAATAATGTCAATAATGAATTTTTTTGTTTCTTTTAAAACTAATTTGGTTTTTCCTAATAAATATAAATAGAAATCTAAATACGCCCTTTTTAATTTTTCTATTTTTGGTTGTAGTTCCTTAAAAATGGGGTCAAAAAAAGAATCTCCTTTTCTGGGAGAACCAAAAGGAAGGTTAGTTTCCCGTCCCCAAACTGTTAAAAAACAAAACTCATCTTTTTGGTTTTCCTCTTCGATTAGATTTCTATCAGAGGGTCGTATGTGCCAAGGTTTCAGGTAGAAAGGAAATAAGATTTTTATCTGAATACCCTCTCTCCACCCATTTATTGGAAATTCTGTTTCCGCTACTTGGATACCATTATGGGTACATTTAACATGCATTTCGCGCTCCCATTCCTGTATATCCTCAAACCATTCAGGAGATTGAAATAATAATATACGTCCAATATTTTTTGCTATTATCAATGAAGGCAATACAATATATTTTCTAAGAATA